CAAAATCCTATTAATAAATACGAACACATTCCAACCAATTCCCAAAAAATATAAATTTGTATCAAATTTGAACTAGTAACTAATCCCAACATGGAAGTACTGAAAAAACTCATATAAGCAAAAAATCTCAAATATCCGTGATCATGAGACATATAATTATCACTATAAATCAGAACCATAATTCCAACAGTAGTGATTAATATTGACATAATAGAAGTAAGTGGATCGATCAAGTATCCGAATTCTAAAGAAAAATCATTATTTATAATCCAAGACCATACATATTGATAGACAGAACTGCTATTTATTTGCTGAATAGACAGATTCATAGAAAAAATCATGACTATACTTAACAATAAAACGCTCTGAAAAGCCCACATACGACGAAGACTTTTTGTTGCCGTCGGAAAAAGAAGAAGTCCCAACCCTATTAACATAGGAACTGGAAGTGGAAGAAAAGGTATTATCCACGCATATTGATATGTCTGTTCCATAAAAAAAGTTTTTTATTCTTAATTAATTGTTTCCGATTCACCGGATTTTACCTCTTTCGAAAAAAGTCAATAAAAAATCAAGATATGCACTAACTTATTGAATACTTTTATATTAATATTTATTCTGAGTCTTTTTAAAATCGTTCAAATATTCAAAACAAGAAGTTACTGTTGGTCAAATGATATGATTAAGTGACATATAAAAACGAATACTTATAATAGTAAAATGAAAATATAGCAAATTTAGGCTAAAAAGAGTACTTTATCTTGATATGAATTATAGGATTAACTAAGGGCATCGGTCTAATCAAAACTCTTGATTTTCATTAGTTTATTTAAACTCATTAACTAATTCATTATGCGATTGATTGTTTTCTATTTCAATCAAATTAGGTGTATTTTTTATCAAGTTTGACTAAAAAAGACTTAACAAAGTTTACAATCCTTTGAGGTATTTTATTACATGTAAATAAAGTATAGAATGAGGAAAATAAAGGTCTTTTAGGTTCTTTATTTATTTTATTAAGTTTGATTTAGCAGATTCTAAAGATATAACTTTGAGAGATAAACAACGAGAACTAAAAGTTCCAAACCAAAAATTTTTGGTTTTACGAATAGTGTATGGAATCAAAAATTTTTTTATTGTTAGTTCGAGTCATTTTTGATCAAATTTTCACGGATCTTTGACATATCTATATTTCTTTTTATAAAGAGAATCTTATTTAGATAAAAAATAGATTAGATAATGAATAAGAAAGAAGAATTCGTTTTGAACAATAGATGTCTTTCACATCCAACTATAACAATGAGTAACTTTTAAATGGCAGTTCCAAAAAAACGTACTTCGATATCAAAAAAGCGTATTCGGAAAAATATTTGGAAAAGGAAAGGATATGGGGCGGCGTTAAAAGCTTTGTCATTAGGGAAATCTCTTTCTACCGGGAATTCAAAAAGTTTTTTTGTACGACAAACAAATAAGTCCTAAAATATCGGAATAATCAGAATGGGTTTGACTCAAAAAATGGGCTCAGTAATTTGTTAATATCAAAGTGAATATAAAATGAATAATTGGCAGTCCCTATTCTAATCAATATGAAATAGACCCTTCATTTTATATTTTATAAAAGAATTCTTCTGTTTTCTTAATTATAAAAAAAAGAAAAAATTTTTTTTTCTTTTTAGTATATTTTCACTCAAATTTTGGTGGTGGGGAGTCTTCTTTTCCCCATCGACCTTTACAATAATGAAAAATTTTTATGTTTCTCGGAAAGGCCATATATAAGATTTTTAGTTCAAATTAATGAAGTGTTGAAACTAATTGATTCCATGTTAAAAATTTTTGGATAACTTTCTGACTTCTTAATTGATTTACTATATGGAATGGAATGAGTTTTCTATATATCTCCTATTTTCAGCCCAATCAATATCAATAAAATAACTGAATTGTTGCAATATTATTGTGTCAATTTGGAGTAATCCAAAATAGACATATAAAAAATTACAAAATAGACATATTTTAAATTAATTGATAAGATTTATTTTTTGTTTCAAATTTATGAAATCAGATAAACCAGAAATCATGACAATAAAAGTAAAAAATAAAACTAATTAACCTTCAAATTGACTTTTGAACTCATTTTTTTATCAATTTGAATCTTTACTAAAAAACTTATTTGATTGAATTGCCTTGTTCAATCTCGACGATTGAATATAAATAGGGTATTATGAGTTCGAGCAAGCCGCTATGGTGAAATCGGTAGACACGCTGCTCTTAGGAAGCAGTGCTAGAGCATCTCGGTTCGAGTCCGAGTGGCGGCATGCCATCTTCTAAAAAAGATCCAATAGATCCTATAATAAAAATAAATTAAATTCCCCATTTCTATTTATTAATTAATTTAATTAATATAGGGGATTCCCTCCCCTTTTTCATTTTTATGATATTTTCAACTTTAGAGCATATATTAACTCATATTTCTTTTTCTATTGTTTCAATTGTAATTACACTTCATTTGATAACCTTATTGGGCAATGAAAGCATAAAACCATATGATTCGTCAGAAAAGGGGATGATAGCTACTTTTTTATGTCTAACAGGATTATTAATCACCCGTTGGATTTATTCAGGCCATTTCCCACTAAGTGATTTATATGAATCATTAATTTTTCTTTCATGGAGTTTCTCCCTTATTCATATAGTTCCTTATTTCAAAATAAGAAAAAATGATTTAACCACAATAACTGCCTCAAGTACTATTTTTACCCAAGGCTTTGCTACTTCGGGTCTTTTAAATGAAATACACAAACCTACAATATTAGTACCTGCTCTACAATCGGAGTGGTTAATAATGCACGTAAGTATGATGATATTGAGCTATGCGTCTCTTCTTTGTGGATCATTATTATCAGTAGCACTTCTAGTCATTACATTTAGAAAGATTTTTTATAGTTCTAAAAGTAAGAATTTATTAAAATTAAATGAGGCGTTTTCATTTGGCGAAATCCAATACAAGAATGAAAGAAACAATCTTTTTCAAAAAACTTCTTTTTTTTCTGATAAGAATTATTACAAGGCCCAATTTATTCAACAATTGGATTATTGGAGTTATCGTGTGATTAGCCTAGGATTTATCTTTTTAACCATAGGTATTCTTTCAGGAGCAGTATGGGCTAATGAAGCGTGGGGATCATATTGGAGTTGGGATCCAAAGGAAACTTGGGCCTTTATTACTTGGATCGTATTCGCAATTTATTTGCATACTCGAACAAAGAAAAATTTGCAAGGAGCAAATTCCGCAATTGTGGCGACTCTAGGCTTTCTTATAATTTGGATATGCTATTTTGGGGTCAATCTATTAGGAATAGGGTTACATAGTTATGGTTCATTTACGTTAACCTATAGTTAAATTCAAGAAAAGTTCTTAAGAATACAAACAGAATGCAATACGGTGTATATAAAACATCTTGTCTCAACCGGCGAGAACCATGTGAATCAAGTAGTATAGTGATTCACGCGGTTCTCGCAAAGACCAAGTACATTGGGTAAAAATTGAAATTCATATTTTGTTTTGACTTTATTTAAAATTTAAGAGAATCAAAATCCTTCTTTTTTTTTTTTTAAGAAAACAAAACTATCTATAAAAATAATTAGATAGAATACCTTCAACCTTGTCAACTGATAGTGAAAGAACAAAATCGGGGTACATACCAATACCTATTACAGGTAGAAAAATGGAGATGGAAACAAATAACTCGCGCGGTCCAGAATCAAAAACATAAGAGTTTGGAGTATTAAATAACTTGTATCCATAGAATATCTGGCGTGACATAGATAATAAATAAATAGGAGTTAATATCATTCCAATTGCCATTACAAAAGTGATGGCAATTTTGGGCATTAAAAGATATTTTTGGCTGGTAATTATTCCTAAAAAGACTAGCACTTCTGCAACAAAACCGCTCATACCCGGTAATGCAAGGGAAGCCATGGAAAAGCTACTGAACATTGTAAAGATTTTTGGCATGGGGATAGCTACTCCACCCATTTCATCGAGATAAACAAGACGTATTCTATCATAACTCGTTCCTGCCAAGAAAAAAAGTGCAGCACCAATAAAGCCATGAGATATTATTTGTAAAATAGCTCCATTGAGTCCCGTATCGGTTATCGAAGCAATTCCTATAAGTATGAAACCCATATGAGATACGGAGGAATAGGCTATTCTTTTTTTTAAATTACGTTGGCCGGGAGATGTTGAAGCTGCATAGATTATTTGTATTGTGCCTACTATCATCAACCAAGGAGAAAATATAGAATGAGCGTGTGGTAATAATTCCATATTAATCCGAATCAATCCATACGCTCCCATTTTTAATAAAATTCCGGCTAGAAGCATACAAGTACTGTAATGCGCCTCTCCGTGGGTATCTGGTAACCATGTATGTAGGGGTAGAATCGGCAATTTGACAGCAAAAGCAATAAAAAATCCAATATAGAATATAATTTCCAAAGCCACAGGATACGACTGATTAACTGATGTTTCAAAATTTAATGTTGGTTCATTAGAACCATATAAACCGACACCCAGAACTCCCATTAAGAGAAAAATGGAACCCCCCGCCGTGTACAAAATAAATTTTGTGGCTGAGTAGAGACGTTTCTTTCCTCCCCACATGGATAGAAGTAGATAAACCGGAATTAATTCTAATTCCCACATGATGAAAAAAAGTAAAAGGTCCCGAGAAGAAAATGATCCTATTTGACCACTGTACATTGCTAACATCAAGAAATGAAATAATCGAGAATCCCGAGTAACAGGCCAGGCTGCTAAAGTAGCTAAAGTAGTGATAAATCCTGTTAATAAAACGGGTCCTATAGACAGTCCATCTATTCCTAATTTCCAACGGAAATCAAAAAAATTGATCCATTTATAGTCCTCTACTAGTTGGATTAATGGATCGTCCAATTGGAAATGATAACAGAATGCATAGGTTGTTAGAAGAAGTTCTAACATGCATATACATATAGTATACCACCTAATTACCCTATTTCCTTTATGGGGAAGAAAGAAAATTAAGGAACCTGCAAATATTGGTAAAACTACAATTATTGTTAACCAAGGAAATTTGTTCGTGGTAAAGACAAGATACACTTGGACCAGAAAAACCTGTGCCCCAAAATAAGAGATTTTTGAGCACAGGTTTTGGCGGTAAAAAAAAAATGGACTCAAGTAGGGGTTTCTGTAATGTATTAATAAGCTATACCCATGCTGCGGGTTGTTTCATGCCATAAATAAACTCGAACACTCAAGAAATCTGTTGGGCAGGCGGATTCACATCTCTTACAACCGACACAATCCTCTGTTCTTGGAGCAGAAGCTATTTGTTTGGCTTTACATCCGTCCCAAGGTATCATTTCTAATACATCCGTAGGACAGGCTCGGACACATTGAGTACACCCGATACATGTATCATAAATCTTTACTGAATGCGACATTGGATCTATCCATTTTTGAACGTGAGAAGGTTTCAATCTAGTAAATGGATAAATGAATTATATATTTCAATACTAGTACTAGATGAATCGATGAGTTCCCCGAGTTTTTTTTTAATCTATTTCTGGATTGACAGTGCCAAAATACTTTGATTTCTTATCTTTGTGATAACATGATCATATCTTACGTGATAGACCTGCTAATTTGAATTAATTTATATTATAAAAATTTGAATTTCTATGATAATATTACTTATTCAATAAATTCGATTGATTTATACGAGTTGATTTTCTGTTACGATAAATTGATGAAACAATAGCAAGTCCAATAGCGGCTTCAGCAGCTGCAATAGCTATAACAAAAATAGAAAAAATGGCTCCTTTTAATTGACGATTATCAAAAAAATCAGAAAATGTTACAAAATTGAGATTAACCGCATTTAATATAAGTTCAAGACACATAAGAGCCCTAACCATATTTCGACTTGTAATCAATCCATATAGACCAACAGAAAATAAATAGGCACTCAAAACAAGTACATGTTCGAGCATCATTAACCAACTCCTTATCAATCTCGATTCATTTCAATATGAACAACAATTTAACCAATCGGATTGACTAGAATATAGCGAGTAATGTAATAAAGGAATATATTGGGAATAGATTGAACTAATAAAGAATTTATATTTTATATACAAAGTCAAATAGAAAAAAGGAAATACATGTGATAGCTCATAACAAGGTTTTTCCAGTTCTAAAGAGTTATTATTGACGAGCTACAGCAATTGCGCCGATTAACGCAACTAAAAGAATTATTGAAATGAATTCAAACGGAATAAAAAAATCTGTTGATAAATGAATCCCAATTTGTTGACTATTACTTATCAGATCTTGCTCTATAATCTGGTTTGCTTTTGTAGTCCAAATAATCCCGTACCATGACGTATCTGGAATAGTAGCAATTAGTGAAACAAAAAGACTTGTACAGACCACGGAAGTTACTCCATCTCCCACGGTCCAAAGATGGAAATCTTTGGAATATTCTGAACCATTTATGAACATCACAGCAAAAATGATTAAAACATTTATGGCTCCTACATAAATAAGGAGCTGCGCAGCAGCTACAAAATGGGAGTTAGATAGAATATAGAATAACGATATACAAACAAAAACCAATCCCAACGAAAAGGCAGAATAAATGGGATTGGCAAGTAATACTACTCCCAGCCCCCCTAATATAAGACCCAATCCCAGAAAGACTAAAAGAAAATCATGTATTAGTCCAGGTAAATCCATTATATATAAAATAAGAGATAAATAAATCAAAATCTTGCATAACTTTATTGACCCGGTCAGGAAAAAAGAAGTAACTCTACTTTTATAATAGTTCTTAATTATTAAATTTGAAAAATTCCATTTTCATGGATATGGATTGATGTAGATATTGTTATTGGCCTAATCTCTCGAAAGAGTAATTTGAGTCTATCTATTTTCAAATCATCAATATGGACTATAGAAAAGAAATCTATTTTGAATATAAATTCAAATATAAATTCAATTCAAACAAAATTCTCGCCCCCTAATCAATATAATTATGAATATAATTGTAGTTATTCACCAAACAAAAACCTTCATTCTTTTCGATCAAAATGAATTCTTAAATTTTTCTTTCAGGCAAATCTAAAATTGTTCGAATTGTGTAATCGTCAATTATTGACATTGGTAACCGACCCAAAGCAATTTGATTATAATTCAATTCGTGACGATCATAAGTAGAAAGTTCATATTCTTCAGTCATTGATAAACAATTTGTTGGACAATACTCAACGCAATTACCACAAAATATACATATTCCGAAATCAATACTGTAATTAAGCAATCGTTTCTTTCTAATATCAGTTTCCAATTTCCAATCAACAACGGGTAGATCTATAGGACATACGCGAACACATACTTCACAAGCAATGCATTTATCAAATTCAAAGTGGATTCGACCGCGGAAACGCTCGGATGTG